CATAAACATAAATGGATCGAGTCATTTGTTTTTTTACCCAATAAAAAGGATTTCTATTTTGCATGTCCAATTAGATATTTTAGAAATTATACAATAAATTACATAGAAAACTAGTCTAGTTTCCTATAAAGAATCTGTTATTGTTGTACTGACACAGTACTGAAATAGTTTGTTGAGAATATAGGACTAATACCTTGAACAGATAAAAATGGAAAAAAGTCACTAAAAAATGATTAGAAAAATAATTCTGATTGAATTGAGATAAGAAGATGAAATTAAATTTTCATTCATTCATTGAATGATAAATTACTACAAGCGAAGGAGATACACGATTTAAATAATTGAATATCCAACATTTCACAATTGTATCTAGAATAACTGGAAAAGTAGAAACAAGACCAGATATAATCTGGTCCTTATGTGTCAACCCAAAATCCTTGTAGACCGAACCAATTAGTAGTTCCCAACCATGAGTTGAATGAAATCCAATTCCTAAATCAGTAACTAAAAGAATTGAGAAAGCTTTTATTGTGTCACTTAAGTTATAGAAGAATTCCTGACCCCATGAATTAAGAATGATAAGTTCCTCATTACCCAGAATAAAATAACCATTTAAAATACTGAAACAGATTAGATTTGTTGACAAATGCAAAAGGAGATGAAAATTATATTCATTGTATGTATTAACTAATTCTATCGTTTCCTTGTGTATTCCTATACTGGGTTTTTGTATATATGTTTCCGAGTACTCTTTTAGAATTTCCTCTAACAAAAGACACTCTTCTAATTCTATGAATCTTTCTAAAACATGTTTCTCTTGAATAAAATTCAAGAGAGTTTCGGATTGACTCGTATTCCACCAATTACTAATCCAAAGTTCTAAACATTTTTGAAATGAAAGAAAGACTGCCCAGGGCAAAAATGCTATAGATGCAAAATATGGGAAAGAGTAGAATGTTTTCTTTTTTTTCATTTTTTTATTTGTAAATGAAATAGTTAATAAACCTCCTTTATCCAATGATTCTAAATAATATTTATTTCTTTTATATAAGATATTGAATGAAATATGACTTTTCTAACAAGCAGGGTATGGAATCTATTATTTTCTTTGTATACTAATTTAGTTCTTAGATTCTTAGACCTAAACAGAGTATAGAAATAGAATAAAGGTTCTTTTTCTTTTTTTTTTTTACTGTTTCGAAGTCTTTCACCGTGCTGTATGTATAATTAAAACTCAGAAAAAGAAAATTAACTCAGAAAAAGAAAATTTCAATTCCAAATCTTCTATCTCAAAAAACATATTACAACATTTATATTCGTATAAATCTCTACTTCATAAATATTAATTTATGATATGATAAAAATTAATTTCTTACTTTTCCCCTTTTTCTAGTATACCAGAATGGAGTTGGAACCCACATATACGTATACGATATATATTTGGCATATAAAAAAAGTAGTATACCAAAAATTAATTCTTTTCTGAATTGATTATTAATTTAGAATAGATTACTCTAATTTATTAGAGTAAGATTCATAGTAATTTCATATCATAGAAGTATTTTTCTTTTTAAATATCCTTCTCTTTTTTTGTTTTATTCTATGTGTGTTTTATTCGCTAGAAATTCAAGGAAAAATAAAATCGAAAAATGTAATATGTTTTGTTCAAATGAATATTTCAAAAAGACTTGAATTGGATTCAAAATGGAATCCACGATTTACGAATTCCTTTTCTTCTTCCTGATTTTGATTTTTCATTCAATTCATTTCAAAATACTTCAATTGGTACACACAAGAAATAGGCCAATTCGACAGCTTTTTGTTCAATCTCACGTGGCGTCAAAAAATTATCATCCGTACGAGTCAAGGGAATAGACCCTTGGCCCCTTATTTCCATATAAAGTACACGACGAGAATAAAAGCCCTCTTTATCCTCAACTCGGATTGATTGGATATCTTTCATAAGGAAGCGAAGAAAGATGCGACGATTTAGTCCAGGAAATCCCCAACGAAAAATACATACAATTCCTTTTTTTCTATCAAATAGGTCATAACCACTCCCTACGTTCCAAAAAATGGTGCACCACAAATACGAACTCATAAATAGACCTGCGATCCCGTAGAAAGACATTATGATTCCTTGTGGAAAAAAAAGTATTTTTTGAGATGGAAATAAGGATATGATATTTCCACTAAAATAACTGGAAGTTCCAACCACTAAGAATCCTAGTGAACCTAAAAAAAGAATAAAAGACCAGAAAAAATTACTTGTTTTTCGAGACCCCGTTAGAAATTCTATCCATATATCTTTTGATCGCCAATTCATACTATACTAAATCCAGTTGTGTTCGATTGGAATTGAGAAAATAACCCAATCTTGACTTTATTTTTCTTGATTCCCTTGGAACTTTTATAAATTAGTACTTAAAATAATTAATTAGATAGATTAGATATTAGCATTATTTGATAGTTCCCAACTACTTTACGTAATGTAGAGTAATTGGGAGTTTTCTTTCCTATTTATTCTTTATTCAAACTATTTTCCCACCTTAAACTAACTAGAAATCTAGGATTTATAAAATATTATTTTTTTGCACATAAATAAATAAAAAAATAATTGACAATGCTGGAAATATGAGGCCTATTAAAGGTACAAAAACAGAAGGTAAATTAAGATCTGTCATAGAATGGGTGCCTCGATTTGAATTTCATATTCGTATATCTATATTTCAATTTCTTTGTTTTTTTACCTTTCTAGTCTAGAATTATTTCGATTTTTTTGATTCGATAGATTTCTTTAGTCTTGATTCTGGAGTCACTCTTTTCTTTTTTTTTTTTTTTTTGAAACCTTGGATTTATCCTCTCCCGCATTTTCTACCTCACGAACTTTTTTCATTTCAAAAAAGAAATAATTTGAAAAACTTCTTTTTTTCAAGAATGAAGAAAAAAAGAACTAAGGAATGTACTATTCACCCTATAAGTGAGATTACGGTTTTTGGTTTTGAATTACCTACTTAACTCAGTAGTTAGAATATTATTTTCATACGGGAGTAGTCTTTCTTTGGTTCAAATGCAATTGTAGATAAAAGATTGTAGATAGAAGTTATTAGATATCACAGTATTGACTCTACTAAAAACTTCTACCTATTTAGTTTTTTCCTTGTATCCAATTTTTTCCTTGTATCCAATTCAAATTAATTGTCATTAGTTAGAGAATCATTAGTTAGAGAATTTTTGAAATATGCTTTTATTTAGACATGTCTACTTCTTATGCATTATGCACAAATTACTTCTTGATCATATGTTTTCTTGATCCATATGATTAAGGGGGATCATTGCTTTTTGGATTTGTAGTTTACGTATCCAACAATGATTCGGAAGAGGTGGGATTCTCCTCTGCTTGATATAGTTTTTTTTATTCTAGTATTTGAATTTGAATCATAATCACTTATCTCGATCAGTACTCTATCTTCCAGTACCAGGCGTATACGATTTCGACGTATTAAGATAACCCAGAATGATTTGACTATGATGATCCAAACGTACGTAGGACATAATATCTTTTATTGGTTCCACAAGAGTTCTTTTTTTCCTCCTTAAAAGAGAGAATAATATTTTTTCGCATTATTATAACTTATGCTCATCCCAATTGAACAAATAGAGGAAAAAAAAAGAAAAAAGTCTACATTAAATGTTAATAGATGTGGATTCATTTTTGATACATTAATTCGAAAATAGAAATTCAGGATTCAATTTTTTTAGTTTGAATTCGACGAAAAAGGAAAAATTCTAAGAACTTTTATTTGCTTGGATTCAAATCTGACGAGAATAATATTCTACAACTAAGAACTCATCTATTTGCAAACCAACTTCTGGCCTATCTATTATTTTTTTTACTCGTCCTGTATAGTTTTTTGAAATAGTCAAATGTTTTGGCAATTTATTTTGGGCAGATGAAGCAATAGATTTTTTAACAAGATCAAAAGATCTTTCGTTATCCTTTATAGTAATGATATCTCTGGGTTTGCAACGATAACTTGGTATATCAACTATATGACCATTAACTAAAATATGTCTATGGTTCACCAATTGTCTGGCTCCAGGAATGGTCGAAGCCATACCCAAACGAAAAAGGATGTTATCCAAACGCATTTCAAGCAGTTGTAACAAAACTTGACCTGTTGATCCTTTGCTTTTTCCAGCGATATGTATATATCTAACTAATTGTCGTTCTGTCAAACCATAGTGAAAACGTATTTTCTGTTTTTCTTCTAAACGAATACGATATGGTTTTTTTTTTTTCCTAAAAGGAATTTTAGCATCAACAGGTCTAAATTTCAATTTTCTATATTTCTTTCTTTGAACTAGTCCTGGTAAAGCTCGCAGACGGCGTATTTTTTTGAAACGAGGTCCTCGATAACGAGACATAAAAATTCCTCCTTTTTTTTTTTTTTATGAGAATTTCATTTTGAAAAATCAAAATTAAAACTGAATTAAAGAATAAACAAAACAAGATCGTAAAGTAAAATACTAAAAAAAAAGTATCATCAATTGGATTTTTTGTATATAGATTTTTTTGATTAAAAGTTGAGACTGGTTCTTTTTTTTGTAGAGATTAGAGATTGAAATCTCTATAATTTTTTTTCTTATTTAATTAATAAATCTAATTAAGAAATCATAGATAAAGATTGTTTTCACTTAATCGAAAGTTCTTTTTTAGTTGTTATTAGAAAGATTATTGCTGAAATAAAACAAGGTATATCATAATATACATCTTATAGAAATATAAGAACATATTTTTTTATACAAATTTTCTTTTACTTAAAAAAAGCTCAAGAATTTTTTTTTGACCAATTCTAAAATGAGAATAAAATATTAAAATGCAAGCAGATGAATTAGAAAAATTTTTGCTCAATTATTATTTTAAATGATTTATAATGATATTATAAGTGAAACTTCATAAAATAAAAAATTGAAAATATTTCAATTTTATTTTATTTAAAGTAGTTAAATTCTAGTTAAATAAATTTTAATAATTTATCAGATCAAAAAAATAGAAAAAAGAATTTCTATTCTTTTTTATTTACTCTTTTAGGTTTTGTTTTGAAACTTCGTTAGGTTTTGAAAACAAGAATAAAGAGGCCTTTCTTTGAAAAAAGAGACATCATGTTATGTAATAATTCCGAACAAAACAAATAAATAAAATTTAAGAGACTAAATTCTTACTGAAGAATTTTCAGTACAAACATATTATGTTTGATAAATTAAACATTAGAAGTTTCAGTATAAACATATTATGTTTGATGAATTAAATATTTCTTTCTGGTTTGGAAAAAAAAAAGAATATGGTATTTTACTAAAATTTTTTTATTTCTTTTTCTTTTAAATTTTAAATAAAAATAAAAGAGATTCTTAGAATAAATTTCATTTTCGAATTGAAATTCTGCTTTAATATATTTTTATTTATATTAAATAAATGTAAACTATATCTTTTGTTTCATAAAATAAACAAACCTGGGACGGAAGGATTCGAACCTTCGCAATAACGGGACCAAAACCCGTTGCCTTACCGCTTGGCGACGCCCCATTTCCATCGATTTTCTATTCGAAACTAATAGAAATTTTTATTATTATCGAATAATAATATATTTTTACTCTTTATTCTTCAATCTCAATCCAATTCCATAAATTGGATTGGAAGTGTTTTTGCTAGTATTCAACCAACATTTTTTGCTACGACGGACGAGAAATAAAAATTTGAAGTTTGAAAAACTTCAATTAACAAAATTGATTGTAACTAACTTATATATATAAAACTAACTTATATATATAATGAGTTTATATATAATGATAATGATAAAAAAAGAAACTTATGTCAAGAGTTTGATTTAATATATTGAAAATCATCAAAATTGAAAATGAAAATGCTCAATATATCAGACGGTTCTGAACCAGTTGTATAAAATATACATATATATGTTAAGATAAAAAGAGGGCAAAAACGGAATCCAACGTTTTTTTATTTTCTTTTTTTTTTTTTTGGAAAGCGAGAGATTTTTTATTGTTCAATTAAAATTAAAATAAAGAATCTATAAAAAAAATCCATTATCGAAATCGAACCGTTGACCATTGCATTGCAAATTGGATGCTATAACCCATGAGCTAAAGAGATTCCTATGAAAAATATTAAATTAAATTTAATTGTAGTTTTATTCTTCGAAAGAAGACTTCTTCAAAAAATAAAAAATATTTTCTATTTTGAGGTCCTCAGTACTATTTTTTTAGCATGGATAATTGAAGTGAAAAAAAAAAAAGAAAAAACCTTGATAGGAGTTTCAAGTATAGTATCCCGAATCTATTTTACGATTCAGAATTCTATTCGAATTTTTTCTCTTTTTGCCAAGATACTTGAATCAAATCTACTAGTTACAGAATATTTTGTAATTTGTAATGAGTTGGATATCTTAAGTATCAGCGTCCTTCTATTTTTATAGAATCTAAATCTAAGAAAAAGAACTCTCCTACTCCTACCTAAAAAATGTTATCTACCATCATAGCAAGTAAAAAGTAGTAGAGTAGATAAAACTTCTTTTCAGAAATATTCGATCAATTTACGTAGTAAAAATCCATCTATGATGCAAATTCAAAAAAGAATTGACCAATCCAATTAAACTAACATCCACTGTAGGGTAAACCAAACCATCATCTCTCAAGCTTCTCCGGCTGATTCTACTCTAATCCTAGAGAAATAAACTTAGATTCCTAGAGAAATAGACTTAGATAAAAAGTCAGTTCCTATTCTCCAAAAAATCATACTAGCCCTTTTCCCCGCGTTTTTGGATGGTATAAAAAGGTTTTTGAAGACAAAAGTCATCGGTTCAAATCCAAGGAAGGCCCTTTTTCCTATTTTCTTTTTTGTTTTTCAAAAGAACTCTATTTTTTTTTAAGAAAAAATGAGCCCTCATTAACTAGTCATAATATCCAAATACATACATAGTATGTTAACATTTTAAGACATATAGATAAAAATGGAGATAATATAGGATAGGATCAAAAATTTGATTGATCGTTTTTTATAATTAAGATATTATATGAAAGTAGAAATCCTTGTATTCTCATTTGAGAATGAGAATCGAGAAAAGGATTTAGGATTTGGGAAAAACCTAAAGAAAAGGAAGAATTTTTCAATCTGTTTTTCTCATTTTTCTCTTATAATTATAAAAATAATTTATAAAATTATCTAATCTACAAGAACGAAATCTTTTTATGCTTAATATCTTTAGTTTAATCTGTATCTGTCTTAATTCTGTCTTTTATCCGAGTAGTTCTTTCTTGGCCAAATTGCCTGAAGCTTATGCGATTTTCAATCCAATTGTAGATATTATGCCTGTTATACCTGTATTCTTTTTTCTCTTAGCTTTTGTTTGGCAAGCTGCTGTAAGTTTTCGATAAAATTTGAAATCTTTTAATAAATCAATTCGAAAAATAGATATTAAAAAGCGACTTATAATTATAATATAGTGACTTATATTATAGTTATTCCCAGAATCGAGATTAATATGCAATTAATCATTGCAGCAATAAATTGGAATCAGCTTTTTTTCTGTCTGTTCTGATCTTCCAATGAGTGCAAACCTTTAAGTTTCTAAAATAACTAATTCTTAAATACGAGAAAAAATTTGAAAAAAAAGATTCTTTCTCTTAAACTTAAATAAGAAAACAAGGTTTTTTTTCGTAAGAAAAGGTAATTTATTCCCTTAAAAACAAAAAAAAGATCTTGGAGATTTTATAATGCTTACTCTCAAACTTTTTGTTTACACAGTAGTTATATTCTTTGTGTCCCTTTTTATCTTCGGATTTTTATCTAATGATCCAGGGCGTAATCCTGGGCGTGAGGAATAAAAGCAAAAGATTCTTAGTTTTTCTTTTTTTCTTTATTTTTTTTTATCATTAATTTTCTTATGATACAATAATATGAATCAAAATTCTTATGAATCCAAAAATACTAAATCATAAGAGAGAGCGGAAAGAGAGGGATTCGAACCCTCGGTACAAAAAATTCGTACAACGGATTAGCAATCCGCCGCTTTAGTCCACTCAGCCATCTCTCCAAATTCATTAAAAATCAATGATTTTTTCTGCGCTGTGATGTGATATATAAAATAAAGATTTAGAAAAATCCTTGTTTTTTTATTCTATATGAAATAGAAAGAGAAAGTACAATTTTATTAGGAAATCTACTTTTCTATATTATATTCTTGAATATATATTATTCAAATTCATATATACTAATAAAAAAAAAATGATTTTGAATTAATCACTTTCTTACAATAAATTATAAAAGCAAGATATAAAAGTATAAAAGATATAAAGAAACATATCGAAATTTTTCGAATTTTCTTATCAAAACATTAATAAGATAAGAAAATTCGAAATATAATATATACTATATTTCGATAATAACTTAAATATTTTGATCATAACTGAAATTACTTCAAAAAAAATTTTTCTTCAAATTACTTAATTTGTTTTTTTTTTTAGTTAATTTTTTTTTACGAAATCTTACCCCAGCCTGATCTGGTTAAAAACTAACCAAGCTTTTCCTTCTCTACTCTTAGTTCAAGGAATATTTCATGGATCATCAGGATCCAATGTTTTTTTATATAAAAAACAAAAAAAAACAAAAATATTAAATGAACAATAATATTGTTTATTGAAATAGCAACAACAATATCAATTATCATTTTCATATTTCTGTTTCATTCTCATATCTAAAAGTATTATTATTATTATATAATATAGGATTCTTTTTGGATTTTATATCCTTTTTTTTTTCAAATCAAAGATGACTCTTGATTAGTTAGTCAAGAATCAAAACATTTAATAACATTTCATATATATAAAACTAGTCTTTCATTTTGTTAAAAACTATTAATATATGAAATATTTTTGAAATATTTTGTTTTGAAAATATTTCGATCAAATTTAATAGAATTTTATCGGATTAGAATTAATTTATTTATTACATAAATCTCCTTACTTTATTTAATTTTTTAATAAAATTTCTTCCAATTGCGATGAATTACTATATTATCATATAAGATCTATCTATTTGCTAAATTAAGATCTATCTATTAATTTGCTAAATTAAGATCTATCTGATATGTTAGCAACATTGAAAAAATAAAAAACATATAAAATAAAAAATCTATAGTTGACCTTTAAAAAAAAAAATCCTTCATACATATGGAATCAAAACCTTGAATTTATTTAGTAATGATAATGACTTCTTTTCAAACAAAAAAAAAAAAAATAACAAAAAATCTAACTAGAGATCTAGAGATTTGTTTCTTATTATATTAGAAACTTATGTTTTTAATTGAATAATTTTTATGAAAAAAATGAAACTTTATTTATTTTATTGATTTTTTTGATTTATTCTCTACGCGGAGACGAAATATATGGTATGGCAAAATCAAAATTCTCAGAATTCAGATGCTATTTTTATCCTATCTCATATTTATTCGACAAATGATGTATTTATATACTATAATAAATATATAGCGGGTATAGTTTAGTGGTAAAAGTGTGATTCGTTCTATTAAAAATCTAACTTAAAAGTTAAGGGATCCTTCAGTTTTTTTCTGGGATCAAAAAATTTTTTTTATTTAAAAAAAAGGGTTTCATCCTTATCCTCTCAATAGAATTTTGTATTTGAGGAAACATATACATTATCACGATTCTTTCTTTTTCAAAAAAAGCTAATTGAAATTGGATATTCAATTATGGATAGAAAGTCGTGAAGCATAATTTTGAATTGGATTGAAGTGTATCCAGTTTATATATAAAGTATAAGTAAAGGATCTATGGATAAAGATGCAAAAGTTGATTTCCAATCGTAACTAGATCTTCGATTTTTTGATTCGAAAAAAGAATTTTTTGAAGCAAAATAGTTCAAAAATGATGGTTCTAATTTGCTAGAACCATGAAAATATTCTATATTCAGCTCGGTAGAAACAAAATTCTTTTCCTGAAGATCATACAAATAAAAATAGAAAACGAAGTAACTAAACTAGAGAAATTTAATATAATATAATTTCTCTTCTTCAGAAGGATCATCTAAAAAGCAGATAATTTTAGATACATTCAGACAGAAAAGCTGACATAGATGTTATGGATCTAATGTATCCTTGATGAGAATACATTATTCAATCTTCCATAAAGGAGCCGAATGAAACAAAAATCTCATGTTCGGTTTTGAATTAGAGACGTTCAAAATGATCAAGCAACGTCGACTATAACCCCTAGCCTTCCAAGCTAACGATGCGGGTTCGATTCCCGCTACCCGCTTTTTATTTCTTATATATATATCCTAAGTTTTTATATACATCTTTTCTTTTTCTCTCAACCAATTTGTAAAAAATATAAAAAAAATCTTTGTTTGATCTAAACAAAATCAAATTTGGTATGAAAAGCGTCCATTGTCTAACGGATAGGACAGAGGTCTTCTAAACCTTTGGTATAGGTTCAAATCCTATTGGACGCAATTTCTTTCATCTTGTTAAATTTAACAATTTAACACAAAGCTTAGTTTTTTTCACGGAATGGATCATAAATAAGATATGTCAACGATAATTACTGTGAAATAACCATTCCTGACATATCTATATCAAAAAAACTTACTTATCCTAATATGGATTAAACGAATCTATAATTCAACAATATTTCTAAAAATTATATATCTTAGAATAAATTTTTTTTATGAAAAAAGAAGTCTTTATGTATCCCTCTTTTTCTTTAATAAAAATTCATTGAAGTTTTTTGAGGATTTATCTACCCTCATCTTTTCTTCCAGACATTTCACGATTTGCCCTGTAAAGTAAATCCTAAAGCGGAAATAGGAAAAGTTGATATGCCCCCTAACTCCCTTACTAACTCTTCTATCTTAAACTTAAATCGAAACTTATTAATAATGGAAAAAAAATTCATAAGCTCAGATACTTGAGCATAAATTTCTTTTTTTTTTTCAAAATAGTTTTCTGTTATACCTATATTGTCTATTATAGATACATTCTTCAAATCTATTTTGTCTAAAAGATCTTTTGTTGTTTTGATGTTATCTTTTTTGAGATTTTTCAAAGTATTTAATGAAAATGCTAATCGGTTAATGAGAAAATTTCTCAACAGAAAAACAAGAGGATATTAAAACCTCTCCTTTGTAGTTTTTTGATACAAACTTTGAACACCAGTGATCTCGGTCGAAGTCGCACTTTAAATCATAGCAAAAAAACCAAAAATCGTAATTGAAATCTTTTATATTTTCAACTAGCAACTAGAAATGATTCCAAAGGCCTTTTTGAGGATTTTTATCTTACGATCTGTGTGTTTTTTTTCTTATTTTGCTTATATTTTTACTTATATGTATGTATAAATAGAAAATTATGTATAAATAGAAAAAAAATTATATGTATAAATAGAAAAAAAATTATATGTATAAATAGAAAAAAAATTATATGTATAAATAGAAAATTATGTATAAATAGAAAATAAAAATGTATAAATAGAAAATAAAATTTTTTGATTTAGATAGATCTAAACCTTATGTTTTTCACTTTTAAAATAAAAATATGTTAAATTCGGGATATAATCCCATCGACGTATTGAATAATATAAATAAATGAAATCCAATCTTGCATTATAAGAAAATATGAAATTGAATGGATCTATATCCAAAATATGGTTACTTTAGAATGAATAAGATTTTCCAAATTCCGTAACATAGCTTAGCTATGATGAAATCAAAAGTCTGCAACAGAGAAAAAACTTGTTGTTGAGTTAATTAGTTTTGAACTAATTAAGTTATAGTAAACTTGGTGCGGAGACGTTGAACCCGTGGGATGGCAGATTCTTGTTTAACTACCAGACTGTTGTACTTTTCGAGGTATAAGGAAATTAAGGCAATGATTATTGCCTTATATTTATAAGGGGATTTGAACCTTCAAAAATCTTCTACCCCCATTTTTATTGATTTTTTATTCAAAACTAATAACAAATTAATAGAAAAATAGTGGTTTTCCTATTTTTTTAACCTCACTCATTACTAACCCTTTAATGTACTACATTAAAAAAATTTCTACGTCTATACCAAATCTTAGATGATTTGCTAATAAATAAGAAATAAGTGACTTTTTTATTATTTTATTCAATAAAAGCAATTTTCATTTGATAGGAAAATAGTGATTTTATCAGCAAAAAAAATCAAATTTTTCTAATTAAAATGTTATCTTTTTTAATTTTTCCTAGCAATTTTTAGTAAAAAAAGCAAATCACTCAATGACAGAGAAAAAAAAAGATACAATCTTAATTTCGATTAACTCAAGTTTTCAATTTCATTTGAAAAAAAAAAATAAATGTAGAACTTTAGATTATTGAAAATCAATAATTAATTAATAAAATCATTTCTGACTAAACTAAAAAATAAATAAAAAAATGGATGAGATATTAGAAATAGAAGAGAAATAGATAAAAATAAAAATTGCATTTTAGTCTCAAAAAAAGAAGAAAGAAAAGGGGATATGGCGAAATTGGTAGACGCTACGGACTTACATTGGATTGAGCCTTGGTATGGAAACTTGCTAAGTGTTAACTTCCAAATTCAGAGAAACCCTGGAATTAAAAAAGGGCAATCCTGAGCCAAATCATTATTTTGAAAAAATATAAAAAAATATATAATATATATAGAATATTATTATTCTATATTTTTTTTTATATGATAAAATTTATATTTTATATAAAAAAAGGATAGGTGCAGAGACTCGATGGAAGCTATTCTAACGAATAGAGTTTATTATGTTGCATTGCTAGAATTTCTCTCTCGAGACGAAATAAAAGAAAGGATAGCCGTCTATACCAAAGACGTACGTATATATTGATTAATCAAATGATTAATCATGATAACAATCAAATAATATTTTCATATGAATTAAGAAATTGCTATTGATTATGGAATAGCAAATTTCTAAATTTTGATGAATTCAAAAAATAATGAATCCTTTATGGTGAATTGATTCGAATATGAAGTTCAATGAAAAAAAAACTCAATTTTGAGTAATAAATTGAATATATTATTAATTATATATAGAGTTTTTTATATTGAAGAAAAAATGATGATAAATCCAAGAAGAATAAAGAGAGAGTCCATTCTACATGTCAATATCGACAACAATGAAATTTATAGTAAGAGGAAAATCCGTCGATTTTTTAAATCATGAGGGTTCAAGTCCCTCTATCCCCAATAAAAAGCCCATTTGATTTCCTAAATTTTTCTTCTTTTTTTTGATTTTGATGAAAAAGTGAAAAAAGATTTACTAAACTTTCTAATCCATTCTAGTTTTTCATTTGGCAAATAGATCTTCAAAAAAAATGCATTTTATACAATATTTCTATATGCTTTTATTAAAAAAAAAAAAAAGCATATGAAAAGAATCTAAGCATAGGCAAAGAATCTCTATATTGAAATAATTACCAATTATTATTAATATTTATATTACCAATAAATATAAATATTTTAACATTTTTTTAATTGACGTAGATACAAGGGTATAGGTACGAGTATTCTACTCAGGTGATTCACAAGAAATTTGTGAGGATAGCCGGGATAGCTCAGGTGGTAGAGCAGAGGACTGAAAATCCTCGTGTCACCAGTTCGAATCTGGTTCCTGGTAAGACAAAAATAAAATATATTGGGTAAGAATTAATTCTATTATAGAATTTTATTCTAATTAATATATTTTAATTAATTAAAAAAAAAAAATATATATATATATATAGAATGTTTTTTCACTTTTTCTATATAAAGAAATAGAAACATCATTTTTGAAAGATAATATAATAATATTTATTATCGAAATAAAAAAAAACTCTTTAGCTTTAGATAAAGAGTTGGAGGATAAGAATAGATAGAAAGAATGCTTTTTCAAATTTGATACCTTTTTATTTCTTAATTTGGTATTTCTTTATTTTTCTTTCTATTTATTCTGTTTCTTTCTTGCTTACCTTACTTTCTGAAGTACAATTCTAAAATCTTCAGTTGATAGAAAATCAATAAATATTTTATTTCTTTCTCCTCCAAATGAAAAAATCTAAATACTGTTAGCTTAGTATATCATGATTCAAATAGGAATCCAGCAGATATTTTGTTTATTTCATCTAAAATAGAATTTCAAAATATTCATTGACTTGAATAATGAAATTTGAAGTCGTGTCATATAAATGAACATTAGTTTTTTATCATTCAAAGGGCATCTTGCATTTCATAGAAATTTGGAGTAATATAGTCCTTACGCAAGGGCCAGCCTATCCAACTTTCAGGCATTAAGATACGTTTAAGACGTGGATGATTATCATAAGAGATTCCAAACATATCATAAGATTCACGTTCTTGAAAATCAGCACTTTTCCAAATCCATAAAACAGACGGAATTCTAGGATTATTTCTTGACACAAATACTTTTATACATATCTCTTCTGGATTATATATATCATATTGTATTCTTGTAAGATGATATACGCTACCTAAAAATCCCCCAGGTGCTACATCATAAACACACTGGGAGCGTAAATAATTGTAACCATATACATATAAAATGACAGCAATGGAGTCCCAATCCTCGGCCTTTATTTGTAAGGTTTCTATTCCTCGAGAATCAAAGCCTAAAGATCTATGAACTAGTTCATGATTGACTAGCCAATCAGATAAATAATTTTGCAAACGATCCTCCTCCATTATATTGATCTCTCTGACATTATTATGTATAAATAAAGTATTTCACCAAAAAATTGGAAAGTAAAAGTAAAGGTTGACTTGCTCTTTCTTAATTCTGCAAAAAATAACCTTACCTAATTAAGGTTAGTTCGTAAAAAGGTACTCAATTTTTAGATCTAAAAAATTTTTAGAAAATTTTTCTTTTTTCTGAAGTAGATTGTGATTGATTTATCCATTCCTGCTCGTAATTTCCAATCTGAGTACTGTCTTGAACAAGAAATTGATGATTAGTAGTAAAACATCGATTTTCTTCTTGAGATCTAATTCTATCTTCAAATATTTCTCGAGATATCTTTTTACGAAGTTTTGTTATAGCATCTATAACTGCCTCTGGTTTAGGCGGGCATCCCGGTAAATAAACATCCACAGGAATTAGCTTATCAACTCCCCGAACAGTACTATAAGAATCAGTACTGAACATTCCCCCTGTTATAGTACAAGCTCCCATAGCAATGACATATTTTGGTTCAGGCATTTGTTCGTATAATCGCACTAAAGAAGGAGCCATTTTCATTGTTACAGTGCCAGCTGTTAAAATTAGGTCCGCTTGCCTAGGACTTGATCTTGGTACCAATCCATAACGATCAAAATCAAATCGCGAACCTATTAATGCAGCAAATTCAATAAAACAACAACTAGTACCATATAAAAGAGGCCATAAACTGGAAAGTCTTGACCAATTTGAAAGATCATTTGATGTAGTTGAAATAACTGAATTGGGGGTTGTTTGATCAAGTAACGAGAACTCAATCAAATTCATAACCGTCTTAGTGTTAACGGAATTTTGTTCTTGTTTTTTTTTTCGTTTTTCTGAATATTTAGTTAAGACCATTCTAATGCTCCTTTTCGCCATGCATAAACTGAACCACCAATTAGGATAAGCACGAAAATAAGAGCTTCGATAAATAAAGATACACCTAATATATCGAAACTCATTGCCCATGGATAAAGAAAGACTGTTTCAACATCAAAAACAACAAAAACAAGAGCAAACATATAATAGCGAATTCGGAATTGTAACCAAGCATCTCCTATCGGTTCTATACCTGATTCATAAGTAGAAAGCTTTTCTGGTCCTTCACGAACCGGGGTTATAAGTGCTGAAATCAAAAATGCTAAGATAGGCAAAAGGATTGATATTATGAGAAATGCCCATAAAATATCATATTCATGAAGCAGAAACATAAATGTACTCCTTCGTAAAAATGGAAATATGCTGAATTAATTAATTCGAATTAGCATTGTTAATTCATCCAGAACTTCTTCTCCTAAGTGAAACAAGAATATATTTTTCTCAAACAAACGAATTGACTTTGTGACATGTCTTGGTTAAAGATTCTATTTCATTCAATTCATTTATAATTTCCATTCTAGTTAGATATAATGTAAACATAAGATCTTTTTAGACAGACGAGAAAAATTTCTCTCATTTGGTTTCACTTTCTATTTTTTTTTAGTTCTATCTTTTATTCCAAAAGTCCAAAAGATAGAATAAATAATAAATAAAAAAATATCTTATTTAAAAAATTAAATAGTAAAAGACTATTAAGAATATAATAATATATTGGAACTTAATACATTCCAATAATTAATTAGATTAATTAGGATATCTAATCCTATATTAAGATCTTAATAGATATTAAGAGAGATAGTTCTCTAAACATACAAAAAAAAAAGTCTTGAAAAATGAAATGGATTAGGGCTATACGGACTCGAACCGTAGACCTTCTCGGTAAAACAGATCAAACTGAATTTATTATCGAAATGATTCGAACTGTTTCAAAGACCCAACATGCATTTTGTTGCATTGGGCTCTTTCATTAACTGAAAGAAAATCAGTTAATCCACCATATTTTTTCTTTATGGAAAAAATAAAGATAAAAAGATGATTCCGTGTGCTCTGATTCATTATAGGTATCCTGATCTAAGAGCAATACCAAAGTTTTTCAAAGAAGGGTTAGCTTGACTTAGGTCTGCCTTCGGCCTATTTTATTTCACCTAGGTGAAATGAAATTAATAGAATTAAGAAAATCTCTATCGTTCCACTGCAAGTATGACACTTTATACACCTTAAAGTGTCATAGGACGAAAAGAGGTTTTTTGAGGTCCTTATACTCATTATGCCTAGCATTGAATAGATTGGGTATTAACCTTATCAACTAGCAAATCAATGACAGGTTTTATTCGATTTTGTATCGAAAATCATATCAGAATCGAACTAAACCAAGTATTTGTCAGGCTATTGTTCTCCCTTAATTTCCAATCTATGGAGTAAGACATTGATTTTTGAATGTTCATTGCATAATAAGCTTCTTTGAAAAACATTGGCGCACGTGTAAACGAGGTGCTCTACCAACTGAGCTATAGCCCTTGTACGAAAAATCTTAACACAAAAAATATTTCTTGTCAAGCCTAATCCATATGAGAAATTTCTGAATCTATTTACTTTTAATAGATTGGTATTGCCTATATAGAATATTCTATCTATAATTAGAAAAGTGATAGAATCTTATTTTTGGTTTTGAACTACCTACTTAACTCAGTGGTTAGAGTACTGCTTTCATACGGCGGGAGTCATTGGTTCAAATCCAATAGTAGGTAGAACTTATTAGATAAGATACTCTTGCATTGACTTTGGTATGTAATCTAATCTAATAAGTTAATTTTGATATTTCATTCTTTTTTTCTTTGTATCTGATTCAAACTGATTTTTTTCAATTCGAAGAAGACAGTATCAAAAACCACTAAGAAATATTTTTGACAGCCTCTACTCGTGTCCTAGCTCGTCTAAGAGCTAGATTCGCTTCAATGACTTGTCTTTTACCCTTAGCTTTCCTCAAGTTAGCTTCAGCTATTTCAAGAGTTTCTTGAGCTTCTTGCGGATCAATGTCAGTACTTTTCTCTGCATCATTTCCTAAAATGATGATTTCATTATTTCCAATTCTGGCAAAACCACCCATTAGAGCCACCCTTAACCATTGGTCGTTGAGGCGTATTCTCAAAAGACCTATATCGACAGCTGTGGCAATAGGAGCGTGATTTGGTAATACACCAATTTGACCACTATTTGTAGATAAAATGATTTCTTTTACTTCTGAATCCAGAATAATTCGATTAGGAGTCAGTACACAAAGTTTTAAGGTCATTTCTTCAATTTGCTTTATAAAGTTATAGCTTTCGCGGTAGCTTCATCGATATTACCCACCAAATAAAAAGCTTGCTCGGGCAATTCGTCTAATTCTCCGCAAAGGATCTGTTGAAATCCCCTAATGGTTTCTGCAAGACCAACATATTTTCCTGGAGAACCAGTAAAGACTTCTGCCACGAAGAAGGGTTGTGATAAGAAACGCTCAATTTTTCGTGCTCTTGCTACAGTTAAACGATCTTCCTCAGATAATTCATCTAATCCGAGAATCGCTATAATGTCCTGAAGTTCTTTGTAACGTTGTGAAGTTTGCTTAACTCTTTGCGCAGTTTCATAATGTTCATCGCCAACAATGCTTGGTTGTAACATAGTAGATGTTGAATCTAGGGGACTCACTGCTGGATAAATACCTTTGGCAGCTAATGGTCTTGATAGTACGGTAGTAGCATCTAAATGTGCAAATGTTGTAGCAGGAGCAGGGTCAGTCAAGTCATCTGCAGGTACGTAAACTGCTTGGATTGAAGTTATAGCTCCCTTTTTGGTAGAAGTAATTCTTTCTTGCAAAGAACCCATTTCTGTACTAAGGGTGGGTTGATAACCAACTGCGGAAGGCATTCTACCTAATAAAGCGGATACCTCTGATCCTGCTTGGACAAAGCGAAAGATATTGTCGATGAATAGAAGCACATCTTGTTTATTAACATCTCGGAAATATTCTGCCATAGTTAGGGCAGTTAAACCAACTCTCATACGAGCTCCTGGGGGTTCATTCATTTGACCATAGACTAGAGCTACTTTTGATTCCGAAAGATTTTTTTCATTAATAACTCCGGATTCTTTCATTTCCATATAAAGATCATTTCCTTCACGAGTACGTTCTCCTACTCCACCAAATACGGATACACCTCCGTGAGCTTTAGCAATGTTGTTGATCAATTCCATGATCAGTACTGTTTTGCCTACTCCAGCTCCCCCGAATAGTCCGATTTTTCCTCCACGTCGGTAAGGAGCTAAAAGATCTACTACTTTAATACCTGTTTCAAAGATTGATAATTTTGTATCTAATTCTATAAAAGCAGGTGCAGATCTATGAATAGGAGATATTGTACTAATATCCACTGGGCCTAAATTATCAATAGGTTCTCCAAGAACGTTGAAAATTCGTCCAAGGGTCGCTCCACCAACTGGAACACTTAAAGCAGCCCCTGTGTCAATCACTTCCATTCCTCTCGTTAAACCATCTGTAGCACTCATAGCTACAGCTCTAACGAGACTATTTCCTAATAATTGTTGCACCTCACAAGTAACATTAATCTGCTGACCAACCGTATCTCGACCCTTAACTACCAAAGCATTATAAATATTAGGCATTTTCCCCGGAGGAAAGACAATATCGAGTACTGGGCCAATAATTTGAGCGATCTGTCCTATATTTTGTGTGGAAACCACAGGATTAGAAGTAGTAGGATTCATAATTAGAAAAATTTAAATATTTTGCAATTTTTTTTTTGCATAGTATCAAAGCAAAAACCAAAGCAAAAACCAATGTTCAATAGCAAGCTGATCAATTTAATTCAATAAAAAAAAAAGAAAACGAAAATAACATAATAACATTTAGTTAACGATCTAACCGATTGAATTTGAATCTTATTAAATTCGTTATTCATTCAATTTCAATAAGTTCTTTCTTAGGTTCAGTCAATCTTTTTTTATTTTTTAATCTAGATTAGATTTATGTTTTTAAATTCTTTCGTGGATGAATTATGCTTATTTTCACATCTAGGATTTAGATATACAAAACATATCACTGTCAAGCGGAAAACCCGTAAATATTCTGATTTTAAAAATAGATATTAAAATATAGGAAAAAAAATCCCATTAGAAATTTATCAATTTGCAAAACAAGAATAAGAATTAGATTCGCTTGCACTAGAAATATGAAAGAACATATAATTAAGGGTGTATTTGGTGCATCAAATATAATTAAGGGTGTATTTGATGCACCAAATACACCGAAAAATACCTCCCATATCATATAATGTCATGTTAGCATAACAATTAGAAATCTTAATTGATTTTTTTTTGAAATGAAAGATTTTTACTGCATTTAAAGTCCATCTCGAGTAGATCTTGTTCTTTTGAGAATTCTTAATTCATAAGTTGTAAAAAGGGGCTTATGTCACCACAAACAGAGACTAAAGCTAATGTTGGGTTTAAAGCAGGGGTTAAAGATTACAAACTTACTTATTATACTCCTGAGTACGAAACCAAAGATACTGATATCTTGGCAGCGTTCCGAGTAACTCCTCAACCTGGAGTCCCTCCTGAAGAAGCAGGAGCTGCAGTAGCGGCGGAATCTTCTACTGGTACATGGACAACTGTTTGGACTGATGGACTTACCAGTCTTGATCGTTACAAAGGGCGATGCTATCATATCGAACCTGTTGCTGGAGAAGAAAATCAATATATTGCCTATATAGCTTATCCTTTAGACCTTTTCGAAGAAGGTTCTGTTACTAACATGTTTACTTCTATTGTAGGTAATGTATTTGGTTTCAAAGCCTTACGAGCTCTACGCTTGGAAGACTTACGAATTCCTCCTGCTTATGCAAAAACTTTCCAAGGTCCACCTCACGGTATCCAAGCTGAAAGAGATAAGTTGAACAAGTATGGTCGTCCTCTATTGGGATGTACTATTAAACCAAAATTGGGATTATCCGCAAAGAATTACGGTAGAGCATGTTATGAATGTCTACGTGGTGGACTTGATTTTACCAAAGATGATGAAAACGTAAACTCACAACCATTTATGCGTTGGAGAGATCGTTTCTTGTTCTGTGCCGAAGCAATTTATAAAGCACAAGCCGAAACAGGTGAAATCAAAGGGCACTACTTGAATGCTACTGCAGGTACATCTGAAGAAATGATCAAAAGAGCAGTATTTGCTAGAGAATTAGGAGTTCCTATCATCATGCATGACTACATAACTGGGGGATTCACTGCAAATACTAGTTTGTCTTTTTATTGCCGTGATAATGGTCTACTTCTGCACATCCACCGCGCAATGCATGCAGTTATTGATAGACAGAAAAACCATGGTATTCATTTCCGTGTACTAGCTAAAGCATTACGTATGTCTGGTGGAGATCATATTCACTCTGGTACAGTAGTAGGTAAACTGGAAGGTGAGCGTGAGATGACTTTAGGTTTTGTTGATTTACTACGTGATGATTATATTGAAAAAGATCGTAGCCGTGGTATCTTTTTCACTCAAGATTGGGTCTCTATGCCTGGTGTTATACCTGTGGCTTCAGGGGGTATCCATGTTTGGCATATGCCTGCTTTGACCGAAATCTTTGGAGATGATTCTGTACTTCAATTTGGTGGCGGAACCTTAGGACACCCTTGGGGAAATGCACCTGGTGCAGTAGCTAACAGGGTGGCTTTAGAAGCGTGCGTACAAGCTCGTAATGAAGGACGTGATCTTGCTCGTGAAGGTAATGAAATTATTCGCGCAGCAGGTAAATGGAGTCCAGAATTAGCCGCTGCTTGTGAAGTATGGAAAGAAATCAAATTTGACTTCGATCCGGTAGATAAACTAGATAAAGCGAAATAGAAAGATCAAAAAAAAACGCACATAATTCAGTAAGTTCTACCAAAATTCAGTAAGTTTTACTAAATTGATTGCAATTCAACTCGGCCCAATCTTTTCCTAAAAAAAGGATTGAGCCGACTACGGATTTGATGAGAGCATGTACTATGGTTCGGTCAACCTTGTTTCTGATAGTTATGGGATCGCATCTTTCCCATTCCTGAGCTATCTAAATAGTACGAAAAGAAGGTCCGACTCCAAGTTGTTTAGGAGTAGTGGCCTTGAGTTTCTCGACCCTATTAGTTAGTAGGCAGGGAAGGGATATAACTCAGCGGTAGAGTGTCACCTTGACGTGGTGGAAGTCATCAGTTCGAGCCTGATTATCCCTAACCTAAAGCTAATCTGAGTTGTTCTATTTGGGCTTAGTTTGCTAAAAGGGCCTTAACGAATAAATAAATAAACTTCATAAGACTTCATGATATAATATTGAAGTTAAAAAAAAAATAGAAAAACCGTGATACTAAAAAAAACAAGAAAATCACTATTTTATTTTCCTATTCATTTGCTAATTTTATAAAATTAGCTTTTGACTGATCTATTGCATTTTGGTAGAAAATATATCGATAGTCACTTGGTCGAGGTTCTATAAAAAGGAAAATATTTTCTTATTCATTTTCGAATTTTCTAATTCTCATTTTTGCTATTTCTTTCGAAATCAATAGAAGTGGTATTATTGAAATAATAAAAAATTTAGTTAGATCGTGGAATCTAACATTTTTAGGAGGTTTCCTGTATGGCTGACTTCAATATTTTTTTTGTTACAGGATTGACTTATTTTCAGTCAAAATCGATGACTCTGACTACTTTTATAGTCAAAGTAGGTAAGGATGGATCTATGAATTCTTGGGACTCAGAATCATCTTCTATGTTTGGATCTAT